AAATTCTGGTTTTACTGTTATAGAATATAGAACATAGGAGAGAAATTAATTGGCATGAATAGAGAAAAGAATAAAGTTACGGAAGTGATGACTCCTATATAGTTTTATACAAGCCTTAATCTATTATTTTTTTTTATTTCCTTAATTAATTTGATTTCGTTTGATTAGAGTGAAACTCCTTAAAAACCCCCGCTTTCTTTAAAATATCCTGAACTGTTTCTGTAGGTTGAGCACCTTTCTCAAGGAAATATAGAATAGCAGGAACATTTAAATAAGTTTGATTCTTTATCGGATCATAAAAACCAACTTTCCGAAGATCTCGTCCTTCTCTTCGGGACCGAACATCAATTGCAACGATTCGATAGACGGCTCATTGGGATAGATGTAAAAAAGTAACCCCCCCCTCGAAACGTATAGGAAGTTTTCTCCTCGTACGGCTCATTCAAAATAATTTTGAGTTCTACTTAATGTATAGAATCACAAATGGGTCTATAAAAAAATGGTTGAAATCCCCTTTTTTTATTCTTACTTCCTTAAAAAAAATCATTTGGACTCATAACTCAAGTTAGATAACTCTCCAGTGGCTTAAAGGAAAATATTTAAGCATTTCATTTATTGAGTGGTCTTGAAACCTCTCTTTTTTGTTTCTTTTATTTCAAATCTATTTGAATTTTTATTATGGTACAATTATGGAAACAATGGAAAAGATCTTTTCTTGTTTTGGGATCCTTTAATCTTTGTTTTAAATCATTGGGTTTAGACATAACTTCGGTGATTCTTAATCTTTTCAAAATGGCAGCAACATACCTTTTTTTACGATTGATTTCTAATAAAGAATCATAGAAAGGGTTGATTCTCATATAATAAACTTTGTATGGAAAGAATTTTTTCAATTCCAACAAATTTTATTTTAGATTGAAAACGCTAAACCCTTTCAATTTCTATATCAACGATATACTTACGAAGTTCTTCCAATTTATTGATTGGCATTAACCATAGACCTTTACCCCTGAGAAATGAATTAATAATTTCTACTCGAGCTCCATCATCCACTATTTCCATTACAACCCGATGGGTTTGTAGTGAAACAGAATAAATGATGTCGAGTCAAGAGCACCTTCATTCTTATATAAAATGGTGGATGTAAAAATCCACAATGGATCATGTCTTTCAAGTCGCACGTTGCTTTCTACCACATCGTTTCAAACGAAGTTTTACCATAACATTTCTCTAATTTGGAACCGGTATGGAATTGATTCAATTATGGAATCGTGAATAATCATTGGTTCATTCGCTACATAGTACTCTATCACTTTTCTTCTAGATAGATGGATAGAAATTTTTCTGAAGAGGTTTTAGCACGAATTCAACGTAACTCCAATTTTATTTTTTTATTGTATAGTATAAATACAAGATTTATTTTTTAATTATCAAAATTATTATATTCTAAAAATATAAATAAAAAAGGAATAATTTAAATTTTTTGTCGTTTATTTTTATGAAATGAATAAAAAAGACTGATGGGAGGGAAGACTTGAGTCCTTATTGTTTCTATTCTTATTTTCTCAAATCGCTATTAAAGAATAGTTCCTATCTTATAGATATTCTGTGTTAAATATGGTTTAGATATTGAAATTTGACTTTTTCAATTTAAGAAATCCTAAAATTTTTGTTTCACAACGAAAAACGACTCTCACTGAAATAGAACATAGAGCAATAATAATATATACATATAGACTATGCATTTCCTAGTTTTATATACGTATTTTCATATTTTGTTTAACTTAATATTTCAATAATATTTCGATAAATTCTATGGGAATCAAAAAAAAAATAAGAATTGTATTCTATTCAATATTAGACCTTTTTAGATGATTTAGAATGGAATATGGTCTGGGACGGAAGGATTCGAACCTCCGAATACCGGGATCAAAACCCGTTGCCTTACCACTTGGCCACGCCCCATTAAAATTTCTATTCGACACTAATAAAGAATAATGCTGGTATTAGTTGATAGTCAATTCTAATACAAATAAATATCGAATTTAAAAAATATATTCTTACTTAAGATTTTTATATGTGTATATTATAGAATAAAATTTAATTTATTGATCATTACATATAATTCAATTAAGATATTGTATGAAAGTCGAATTTCTTCTATTCCATTTGAGAATGGGAGGGTTTTTGGTTGGGTGAATTCAAAGACAAAGAAGAATTTTTTCTACCTTACTTTCTTCTTTTTGACTTCATATCAATAACTCAATCAAAATTCAATTATCTCCAAGAACAAAATGTCTGTTATGCTTAATATCTTTAGTTTGATCTGTATTAATTCGGCTCTTTATTCGAGTCATTTTGTCTTCGCCAAATTGCCGGAGGCCTATGCTTTTTTGAATCCGATTGTAGATGTTATGCCAGTCATACCTCTGTTTTTTTTTCTCTTAGCCTTTGTTTGGCAAGCTGCTGTAAGTTTTCGCTGAGATCTTGAATATTATATCCTATAAAATTCAGGATTTATTTCGAAAATTCTATCAATTGGCAATTGGATCAGATAAGTCTCATAATAATGAACCCTCAATTCAAAGAAACTCTTGACTAGACGCGATAAATCTAAATCATCCCATTTTGTTTGCCAGTGAAAGACACTAATCCTATTAGTATCAGAGTCTTCTAAAATAGAGAATTTTGGGTATGAAATGCAATTTTAGTAATGAAAGACTCTTATGACAAAAGAATTTTCATAAATTCGAAATTTTTTCTATTTCTAGAAAGCACTTCATTTCCTGATGTCAAAATAGGATTAGGATATGTGATATAAAAAAAAGACGATCTATTCCCCCTTTTCCCCAAAAAATGATCTTGGAGATTGTGTAATGCTTACTCTCAAACTTTTCGTTTATACAGTAGTGATATTCTTTGTTTCTCTCTTCATCTTTGGATTCCTATCTAATGATCCAGGGCGTAATCCTGGACGTGAAGAATAAAATGAAAAAAATGATTTGAAATTTTTGAAAGAGAAATAAAATTCAAATCATCGAGGGAGGTGGAAAGAGAGGGATTCGAACCCTCGGTACAAATAACTTGTACAACGGATTAGCAATCCGCCGCTTTCGTCCACTCAGCCATCTCTCCCAATTGAAAACAAATTCCTATGTTACATTACATATAAAGTAAGGATTAAAAAAGGCTTTCTTTCTATTTTTTTATTATATAGATTTAGATGTGTATAACTTTTATCAGTAATTCAATTTAGATTTAGATAAAGTAAGAGCTATAAAGGATCCAATTGTTTTCATTTTGATCGAAGGGGCCCTTTTCTTTTACTCCCACGCCCCGGCTGGCTAGGTCAATACCAATACCTAGCCAGGCCCTTTTTTGTTACAACGAATGACAGATAAAGATAAAACCCTTTATCGGATTTGAAAACGGAAAGACTTGTTAGTAAATTAAAACAACTCGAAAGTCTTATTTCTTATTATTTGCTTTTACTACCCTTTTTCTATTTTTTGTAATAAAAACTAAATATATAATAAACAAAAGAAACTCTGGACTCTTACACAACGCATTTTTATGTTATGATTTTAGTGAATCGTCTCTATCAAAATTACTTCAGTAAAAAGAAATAAATTCGTATTTTTTTTTTAGTTATTTAATCTTTTCCTAATTTAATCCCGCGAACACAAAAATAAAGTTAACACTCTAATTTTCATGATTCGTTTAGGATCCTATTTTGATTACGCCAAATACCTCTGTTCGACAAAAGATTCATTTGTATACAATAATCATATTGTAGCGGGTATAGTTTAGTGGTAAAAGTGTGATTCGTTCTATTAATCCCCTTAATAGTTAAGGGGTCTCTCGGTTTAATTTATATTCCGATTAAAAACTTTTTTTCTTAAAAGGATGAAATCCTTTACCTCTCAATGACTTATTCGAGGAAAAATAGAAATTCTCGTGATTTGTATCCAAAGGTCAATTCGAAATTGAAAAATTGGATTCTAAAATTGCGAAACATAATTTGTGAATTGGATTCCTACTTCCAATTAAATAATTATGAATCAAGATCTATGGCGGAAGATATAAAAGTGTATTTCTAACCGTAACTAAATCTTCAATTTTGAGTTGATAGAGAAGAAATTGAAGCAAAATAGCTATGAAATGATGACTTTGATTTACTAGAGACATCGACATATTGTTTTAGCTCGGTGGGAACAAAGTACTTTTCCTAAGGATTTTAAAAAATAGAAATTAAAGAACGAAGGAACTAGAAAGATTGTTACAATTATCTTACTCTAACGGGATCATCTAGAAAGCAAGTCTTTTTGAATTCAATATATTCAGACACAAAGCTAACATAGATGTTATGGGTAGAATTTTCATTCACATCTTTTAGATCTCAGAATTTATGCATCTTCCATAAAGGAGCCGAATGAAACCAAAGTTTCATGTTCGGTTTTGAATTAGAGACGTTAAAAATGTTGAATTGAATCGACGTCGACTATAACCCCTAGCCTTCCAAGCTAACGATGCGGGTTCGATTCCCGCTACCCGCTTTAGACCCTCTCTTATCGAATTTATAGATTAATTCATATATTCATTCTTTATATTTCTTTCTTAATTAATATTAATAGGAAGAAATATAAAGAATGAATATATAAAACTCTTACTTATATATTCGCTATTTTCATTCTCTCTATATTAATTAATAATTAATGCATGATTGAATTAAATATACAATTCCTAAAAAAATCTCACATACAATTCGATTTTTTTTCAAACAAGAAGCAAAATTAAAATGAATGAAAAGCGTCCATTGTCTAATGGATAGGACAGAGGTCTTCTAAACCTTTAGTATAGGTTCAAATCCTATTGGACGCAATGTATTTCCATCTATTTTTTTTTCTAAAAAAATAATCAATTTCTTTATGCTTGTTCCTGAAGTATAAAGCGTTCCATCTGTTCCTGAATAGCTTCTTTCAAAAGGGCTTCCGCTTCTG